GATGAGTGTTCTATATTGATAAAAGATTCATTTTTATTTTTAAACCACCTCTATATTAACATAGTGGTAGAAAGAGTACTATGCTGCGCCTAGACTTCAAACGGTTTGCTTTAACCATCTTAACAGACCCTCGTTTTTGGTTGCTAGAGAATCAAAGTATATTTGCCAATGAATCACGAAATGTTATGGTTCTTACATATAATTTATTAAGAAGTAATTCGCGAGATCATGCACTTCCCTTTCCCAGTTATAACGAAAAAAGGGGTACAGCTGGTTGGATCCAGCCTATTCTTGAAATAAACAACTCACACACACTCCCTTTCCAAAAAAGATCAATACACCAATAACTACACTTAGATTTATTGGATTTGTTGCTAAAATATCGGTATTAAATCCGAAACTCCCGGCAGATGACCAGTGGCCCAAAGAAACGAAAGAATCGGTTACATTTTTCATATAATCTCCCCTTGACTAAAAAATCGACCAGAGTTCTTTTTCTATCACTTTGTTTATTTATTATTTTTTTTTGAAATAGAGTCAAAAAATACTCGAATTATGTTATAAAGTATAAACTACTCCTTAGTTCTTGCAACACCTCAAAAAAGAGTTTCTCTTGACTACGGGCGGGAAGGATGAAAGAGAGTCGGTATGCTAATGCCTCATCTGCAAATCAGCCCTTCCCGTAGTTTATTTTCTCAACGAATAAGGAATTGTAGGAGGGAAGTCTTGGTCTAATTTGAAAAAGCAACCGACAAGTCCAAGGCAATAAAATAGGAAAAATATGTATTTTTCTAAGATTAAACAAAAGGATTTGCAAATAAAAGCGCTAATGCTACAACCAATCCATAAATCGTTAAAGCTTCCATAAAAGCTAGACTAAGCAATAGAGTACCTCGTATTTTTCCCTCTGCCTCGGGCTGTCTCGCGATACCCTCTACGGCTTGACCCGCAGCAGTCCCTTGACCAATTCCAGGTCCAATAGAAGCAAGCCCTACAGCCAATCCAGCAGCAATAACGGAAGCAGCAGAAATCAGTGGATTCATGATAAGTCCCTCGTACCAACAAAAAGAAATGGTTAATGATACAATCGGCTAATGAATTATGACTTAATTATTCCATCGATACATCAAGTAACTAAGAACTTCGAATTTAAGTAAGAATATTATTGAATAATCCGACCTACTTCGATATCTAGTTTTTCGTTTCTATCCCGCAGGGTTTTTGTGAATTCATAGCACTTTCGTTCTTCCATTTCGTGATTCCGAACTCTTATTTCAAGTCTTTCATATTTTTTTGATTTCATCTCTTTATTCAGCGAATTCACAGCCACAACGATATGAGAAAACTTCTATTTGAACCCACACGCGATAATGGGTAAAATAAAATATATCTTTAGTTCATATATAACTAGTCAATATCTAATATCACATATACATGTCTTTCTTCCATAACGTAAACCATTAGATTCAATTGGGTTCTCGAACCCATTCGTTTTTTAGGAATCCCCCCCTTTCTGCTATATTCGTATTTATTTATCATTAGTCCACCCGAATACATTCTAAATGGACTAACGAAATTGATTAGCGCGAATTATTGCACAGAAATTATTTGGTTGATCTAAGTTCGTGCAATTTAAAATTTTTTTTGGTCAATTGTTGAATAAAACCAACTGTAAAGTCGAATCCTTTCTACTGTTTTTTATTTAACCACACGTTGTAAACAAATATCTTAATTCAAATCAGAATTTGAATAAGAAGACTGGCTGACCGACCAATATAATAAATATAGAAGGCCAATATTCGTCGAAAAGGTAGCATGTTAAGTGGATGAAAGGATAATTTTAGGAAAAAGATCTCAAAGATCTCTTTCCTTTTTTTATAACTCCCTAAGTATCGTAATTTTAGATTTTTTGTTCCTATTGCTTTCTATCGTATATAGAGTATTGTATATTTCTATTCCTTCAGTAAATAACCTTTAGCTGCACATACATTGCTTTGTACTAAGCTAAAAAAAGACTATTTCAATGATGGCCCTCCATAGATTCACCTATATAAGCCGCGGCTAAAGTTGCAAAAATAAGAGCTTGAATACCACTTGTAAATAATCCAAGGAACATGACAGGGATAGGAACTACTGAAGGTACTAAAGAAACAAGAACAACAACTACTAATTCATCCGCTAAGATATTTCCGAAAAGTCGAAAACTAAGTGATAATGGCTTGGTGAAATCTTCTAAGATGTTAATGGGTAAAAGAATCGGGGTTGGTTGAATATATTTCCCGAAATAACTTAATCCCTTTTTGTTAAGACCTGCATAGAAATATGACACTGACGTGAGTAAAGCTAAAGCAACCGTAGTATTTATATCATTCGTAGGTGCGGCTAACTCTCCCTGAGGTAATTCTATGATTTTCCAAGGTAAAAGAGCTCCTGACCAATTAGAAACAAAAATAAATAAAAACATAGTTCCAATAAAAGGAACCCAGGGGCCGTATTCTTC